GTTTTGATTCTTTAATTCAAAATATTGTTTTGAATTTGATGGGCTAAAATTGAAAAAATCCTCCTCTTGCTTTACGTTGAGATTTTGATTTTCACTAAAATTGGGATTTATATTCAAATTAAAAAGAAGTAATTTGCTTGGGATAAACCAAGGTTTCTCTTTATATTTATTATAAAGTATCGCAAACTCTGGAAAGAAAAAATCTTTCCGATTCGATATGAGGCAATTTAAGATTAAGATTTTTTCATTCATTCCCATCCAATCAAAAAATACCTTTTTGTAATTTATTTCGGAATTTGAATCAATTGGAAGATAAAAAAGACCCTTATTATGAATTTTATCCATTATTGGGTCCTTATTAGTAGGTTCAACCTGAATCTTTTTATTAATTTTACACAAAAATTTTCTATCCTTATTTTTTTCCATATATATAATATCGCTTTTTCCTAGATAATTCTTGCTAGGAATATTCTTGAGTATGTTAAAAAATTTTTCTTTATTTATGGTAGAATTTTCTTGGTTCTTATTTGTTTCTAATGATGATCTATAAATATAGGAGTTATTCTTAGTTTCAGAATGAATATATTTATATGATAAAAGATCATATCTATAGTTTTTTTTTAAATTCTCCTCTTTATTTGATAATAAATAAACTTTCGAATTTTTTTTTTTTTTTGAATCCAGTAATTGGTCTTTTTCAGAGGAATACCATTTGTTTAAATCTTTATTTTGAGACGTATGGCATTGATTGATTCTATTTTGCCATTTTGGGGGGATTAATCTAGACGATTTAATCTGAGATAAATCGTATTGATAATGACCTCTTAACCAGTTTTTCCATGGATTCATTCCAGAATTTCGAAGTTTCTTATGTGTTACTTTGGAATGAAATATTCCTTGTCTTCCAAAAAAATCCTTTATTTCAGTCTTAAGAAAAAAAGACGGTCCATTATATTCATTATATTGAAGAATAGATCTTAACTTATTGAAGTTAATAATTTGGGTTTGTGATAATTTTAAAAATACATATTTTTGTGACAAGTAAGATAAATCAAAAAAAATATCTGACTTCCGCTTACTATTTTTAAGATTCTCAAAAGCCCTTTTTATAGTCATAGGCGAAATAAAGTCAATTTTATTTTGTTTTGTTTTATTAATACTTTCTTGATTTGTTTCATTATTGTCAATGTATTTATCATTATCAAGAATTTTTTTTGTTGATTCGATAAAAAGTTGTAGAGGGATTCGGCGCATATTAATGATACATAGAAAGATATCTATGTATATTTTTTCAATGAAAAATTGAACTATTAATTCAATATTTTTTCTTTTTAATATTTTCAAAATTTTTGGGGATGATTTTGCATTATTCTTTTTCTTTTTTTTGATTATTTCTATTTCATTTCTGATTGTGTTTCTTCTATCAATCTTATGTTTGATTTCTTCTTCTGCCTGTGAAAAATTTGTCCAACCTGTAGATCCAATTTGACTAAGTGATTCATGAATTATCTGATTGCTGATTATGGAACCCTTTTCTGTTTGAGTTTCACTTGATTCATATATTTCTCTCGATATAAATTCTCTCCGTATAAATAATGGAATTTTCTTGCTGTTTAAAAGTTCTTTTATTATTCGTTTTACAAAGAAAACTGCTTTTGCTTCTTTCTTTTTTATTTTTTTTAAAATTCTTCGAACTCTCAAATTGAATTTTCTGATTTCAACTTGATAGTCTATATCTTTAAAAATGGGTTCAAAAAAGGAAGGTGTTTTTCGAGGAGGACCAAAAGGATATTCCGTTTCCATTCCCAAAACTGTTAAAAAACAAGAATCAAAATCCTCTTGTTGCTTTAGATCTCTATCAGAATCAGAGAGTCCTAGCTTAGATCTGTGCCAAGGTTTCAAATGAAAAGGATATAGGATTTTAATCTGAAAACCCCCTCTTAACCAATTTTTAGGAAGTTTTGTTTTGGAGAATTGAAGACCATTAGAGCTGCATTTTAGATAAATTTCTCTATTCCAATCTTGGAAATCCTCATACCATTCTGGCGATTGCCGTAATAAAATACGGACAATATTCTTAGCTATTATCAATAAGGGTAATTTAATATATCTTCTAAAAATTGATTGAACTAGTAACAGAATACTTCTTGTTTTTTGTGCATGTGGAATGTTCTCCCAGAATTCCATTGTGTCTTCCTGGGTGTTTTTTTTTATTTTGAATTGTTGATCCAAAATTTCTAATTCTGGCTTTTTACTGAACCAACCTCTAATATTAAAAAACAGTTTGATTAGGTCGGATATAGGAAAAGGATAATCTTCCATTTTTTCCAAAAAAAGGGGGGAATGGGGATTTCTTTGAGACGGTCCCCAAATAACAATTTTACGCCTTTGAGAGCGCATAGATCCTTTGATTACGGATCGACGAAAATCTGGTTCTTCCAAATAACTTATAAAACCCAAATCTCTATTCAATTTTTTATAAAGATTAGAATTTGTGAAA